TATAATCTCCACCACCCGCAAGGTCGCATCCCCTTACTTTAAAGATTCGCCTTCCTTAGACAGACATCTCCCTAGATCTGTAATTAGAACCTCAAGTAAGCCTGTCCATTACATAAGTTAATGTAGCTTAATACTAAAGCAAGGCACTGAAAATGCCTAGATGAGTTTCCCACTCCATAAACACATAGGTTTGGTCCTGGCCTTTCTATTAGTTGTTAGTAAACTTACACATGCAAGAATCCTCGCCCCAGTGAGAATGCCCTCTACACCAAAATGGTAAAAAGGAGCTGGTATCAAGCACACTACCAAGTAGCTCATGACACCTCGCTTAGCCACGCCCCCACGGGATACAGCAGTGATAAAAATTAAGCAATAAATGAAAATCTGACTAAGTTATACTACTAAGGACTGGTAAATCTCGTGCCAGCCACCGCGGTCATACGATTAGGTCAAACTAATAGACAATCGGCGTAAAGCGTGTCCTAGAAGCTAAACAATAAATAAAATCAAACCTTAACTAAGCCGTAAAAAGCCTCAGATATCGTAAGATACATAACGAAAGTGATTTTAAAAAAATCTGAATACACGATAGCTAAGACCCAAACTGGGATTAGATACCCCACTATGCTTAGCCCTAAACATAAAAAATTATAAACAAAATTATTCGCCAGAGTACTACTAGCAATAGCTTAAAACTCAAAGGACTTGGCGGTGCCTTACATCCTTCTAGAGGAGCCTGTTCTATAATCGATAAACCCCGATCTACCTCACCAATCTTTGCTAAATTCAGCCTATATACCGCCATCTTCAGCAAACCCTAAAAAGGAACTAAAGTAAGCACAAGTATATACATAAAAACGTTAGGTCAAGGTGTAGCTTATAGAGTGGAAAGAAATGGGCTACATTCCCCGATTCGGGGAATTGAAGTCATACGAAAACCTATGTGAAACCAAAAGTTAAAGGTGGATTTAGCAGTAAACTAAGAATAGAGTGCTTAGTTGAATATGGCCATAAGGCACGCACACACCGCCCGTCACCCTCCTCAAATAGACAATATTATAAGAATCATAAATAATACATAAATATTAACTTATGAGAGGAGACAAGTCGTAACAAGGTAAGTGTACTGGAAAGTGCACTTGGATAATACAAAGTGTAGCTTAAACATTAAAGCACCTAGTTTACACCTAGAAGATTTCACATAAAATGACCACTTTGAAACTAATTATAGCTCAAAATATATTACATATAATTATTCTTATATATTAAAATAAAACATTCATATAACAAAAGTATAGGCGATAGAAATTCTATATGACGCTATAGAAAAAGTACCGTAAGGGAATAAATGAAAGAAAATTATAAGTATGAAATAGCAAAGATTAATCCTTGTACCTTTTGCATAATGATTTAACTAGAAAATATTAGCAAAAAGAATTTAAGTTAAATACCCCGAAACTAGACGAGTTACCCACTAGCAGCTTAAAGAGCAAACTCATCTATGTGGCAAAATAGTGAGAAGACTAGTGGGTAGTGGCGACAAACCTATCGAGCCTAGTGATAGCTGGTTGTCCAGAAAAGAATTTTAGTTCTAATTTAAACTTACCATAAAAAAAAAACAAATTCGAATGTAAGTTTAAATAATAATCTAAAAGGGTACAGCCTTTTAGACAAAGGATACAACCTCTATTAGTGAAAGAAATAAAAACATTAAAGTCACTCTAGTTGGCCTAAAAGCAGCCATCAAAAAAGACAGCGTTCAAGCTCGACAACATACATAAAATTAATCTCTATTATAATAATGATATTCCTAATACAAAACTGGACTATTCTATTTCTAAATAGAAGCAATAATGTTAATATGAGTAACAAGAAAACCTTTCTCCCTGCATGCGTGTATATCAGAACGAATAACACACTGGTAGTTAACAAATATAAATACAACTAACTAGTTGAAAATTTAATGTAATTGTTAGTCCAACACAGGTATGCAACCAAGGAAAGATTTAAAGAAGTAAAAGGAACTCGGCAAACACAAACCCCGCCTGTTTACCAAAAACATCACCTCTAGCATAAAAAGTATTAGAGGCACTGCCTGCCCAGTGACTTTAGTTTAACGGCCGCGGTATCCTGACCGTGCAAAGGTAGCATAATCACTTGTTCTCTAAATAAGGACTTGTATGAACGGCTTCACGAGGGTTTTACTGTCTCTTACCTCCAATCAGTGAAATTGATCTTCCCGTGAAGAAGCGGGAATAAAAAAATAAGACGAGAAGACCCTATGGAGCTTTAATTAACCAACTCACTAAACCGCAATGATATCCTATAGGAAATAAGCCTATTTTAACTGAGTCGGCAATTTAGGTTGGGGTGACCTCGGAATAAAAACTAACTCCCGAGAAAATTAAATCAAGACAGACAAGTCAAAATTATTATATTATATACTGATCCGTCAAAGACGATCAACGAAACAAGTTACCCTAGGGATAACAGCGCAATCCTATTTAAGAGTCCATATCGACAATTAGGGTTTACGACCTCGATGTTGGATCAGGACATCCAAATGGTGCAGCCGCTATTAATGTGTTCGTTTGTTCAACGATTAAAGTCCTACGTGATCTGAGTTCAGACCGGAGTAATCCAGGTCGGTTTCTATCTATTATAAAGTCCCTCCCAGTACGAAAGGACAAGAGAGACAGGGCCCACTTAAAATAAGCGCCCTAACTAATTAGATGAAATAATCTCAACCTTGTATGAACATAAATTGACCCAAGAACAGGGTTCAGTTAAAGTGGCAGAGACCGGTAATTGCATAAAACTTAAGCTTTTAAAACCAGAGGTTCAATTCCTCTCTTTAACAACCTTATGTATTTTATTAACCTCTTAGCAATAATTATTCCCATTCTTCTAGCCGTAGCATTCCTAACCCTATTAGAACGAAAAGTACTAGGATACATACAACTCCGAAAAGGACCTAATATTGTAGGCCCCTATGGCTTACTACAGCCAATTGCTGATGCAGTTAAATTATTTACTAAAGAACCTCTCCAACCATTAACATCATCTCTTATATTATTCATCATTGCACCCACTCTAGCTTTAACTTTGGCTTTAATAATATGAATTCCATTACCAATACCACACCCCCTAATTAATATAAACTTAAGTATGCTCTTCATATTGGCTTTATCTAGCCTGGCTGTCTATGCCATTTTATGATCAGGCTGAGCTTCAAATTCAAAATACGCACTAATTGGGGCCTTACGAGCAGTCGCCCAAACAATCTCCTACGAAGTTACCCTAGCTATTATTATCTTATCCATCTTACTTATAAACGGCTCCTTTACACTAGCCACCCTAATTGCAACACAAGAATATATCTGACTAATAATTCCCTCATGACCACTCGCTATAATATGATTTATCTCAACATTAGCAGAGACTAATCGTGCTCCCTTCGACCTAACAGAAGGAGAATCAGAACTAGTCTCTGGTTTCAATGTAGAATATGCAGGAGGACCCTTCGCTCTCTTTTTCCTAGCAGAATATGCAAATATCATCATAATAAACGCCCTAACAATCATCTTATTCTTAGGCACATACCACAACCCAATATTTTCAGAACTTTATACCACTAACTTTGCTACCAAAACCCTCTTATTCACTATGTTCTTCCTATGAATTCGAGCATCCTACCCCCGATTCCGATACGACCAACTAATACACCTACTATGAAAAAATTTTTTGCCCCTTACCCTGGTAATATGCATATGACACGTAACTTTACCTATTATTTTAGCAAGCATCCCACCCCAAACATAAGAAATATGTCTGATAATAGAGTTACTTTGATAGAGTAAATCATAGGGGTTTAAACCCCCTTATTTCTAGAGTTACAGGAATTGAACCTGCTCCTAAGAACTCAAAAATCTTCGTGCTACCTATATTACACTATACTCTAAGTAAGGTCAGCTAAATAAGCTATCGGGCCCATACCCCGAAAATGTTGGTTTATATCCTTCCCGTACTAATTAATCCTCTAACACTATCCCTAGTATTAACAACAATAATCTCAGGTACTCTAATTGTTATAACAAGCTCACACTGATTTATAATTTGAGTAGGATTTGAAATAAACATACTAGCTATCATTCCACTATTAACAAAAGAACATAATCCACGATCCACAGAGGCAGCAACAAAATATTTCCTCACCCAAGCAACAGCATCCATACTTCTTATAATAGCAGCAATCACCAACCTATTATATACTGGACATTGATCTATTATAAAATTAATTAACCCAACAGCATCAATCATAATAACAATAGCCCTCACAATAAAACTAGGACTGTCTCCATTCCATTTCTGAGTGCCAGAAGTAACCCAAGGAATTCCACTAATATCAGGACTAATTTTATTAACATGACAAAAATTAGCACCTTTATCAGTCCTATACATAATTACACCACTCATCAACATAGACATCCTTTTAACCATATCACTAATATCTATCGCAATCGGAGGTTGAGGAGGACTAAATCAAACTCAACTACGAAAAATTATAGCATATTCATCTATCGCCCACATGGGATGAATAATAGCCGTCCTAACCTATAATCCTACCATAACATTACTAAACCTCTACCTCTATATCCCAATAACAATCACCACTTTTATTTTACTCATAATCAACTCAACAACCACAACAACTTCATTATCTCATACGTACAACAAACTACCACTAATTACAATACTCATCCTTATTACTATATTATCTCTAGGAGGACTCCCCCCATTAACGGGCTTTCTACCAAAATGGGCAATTATTCAAGAAATAACAAAAAACAATAGCATCATCATACCTACACTAATAACTCTTCTAGCCTTATTAAACCTATATTTTTATACACGAATTACATATACTACATCACTAACAATATTCCCAACAGCAAATAATATAAAAATCAAATGACAATTCAAAAATCTAAAACAAACAATAAATCTGCCTCTCATAATCACAATCTCCACCCTAGTTCTCCCACTAGCACCAATAATAATAATTTTGGATTAGGAGTTTAGGTTACCTAGACCAGAAGCCTTCAAAGCTTCCAGCAAATATAATTTATTTAACTCCTGTACATAAGGACTGCAAGACTCTATCCTACATCAAATGAACGCAAATCAATCACTTTAATTAAGCTAAGCCCTTTCTAGATTGATGGGATTCAAACCCATGAAACGTTAGTTAACAGCTAAAAACCCTAAACAACTGGCTTCAATCTACTTCTCCCGCCGCAAATAAAAAAAGGCGGGAGAAGCCCCGGCAGGATTGAAGCTGCTTCTTTGAATTTGCAATTCAATATGTAACACACCACAGGGCTTGGTAAAAAGAGGATTACCTACCTCTGTCTTTAGATTTACAGTCTAATACCTACTCGGCCATTTTACCTATGTTCATTAATCGATGACTCTTTTCAACCAATCATAAAGATATCGGCACCCTGTACTTAATATTTGGTGCCTGAGCTGGTATAGTAGGCACTGCATTAAGCCTACTAATCCGCGCTGAACTGGGTCAACCAGGGGCCCTGTTGGGAGACGATCAAATTTATAATGTAATTGTTACTGCCCATGCTTTTGTAATAATTTTTTTTATAGTTATGCCAATCATAATTGGGGGCTTCGGAAATTGACTAGTACCATTAATAATTGGCGCCCCTGATATAGCTTTTCCCCGTATAAATAATATAAGCTTTTGATTACTCCCCCCATCTTTCCTACTACTGCTAGCTTCATCTATAGTTGAAGCAGGAGCAGGCACCGGCTGAACAGTATACCCCCCTCTAGCGGGAAATCTAGCTCACGCAGGAGCCTCAGTAGATCTTGCTATTTTCTCCCTACACTTAGCGGGTGTATCTTCAATTTTAGGAGCAATCAACTTTATTACCACTATCATTAATATAAAACCTCCTGCACTTTCTCAATATCAGACACCATTATTTGTTTGATCTGTTTTAATTACAGCTGTTCTACTTCTTCTCTCTCTTCCAGTTCTAGCTGCCGGAATTACAATATTACTAACAGACCGGAACCTTAATACCACTTTCTTTGATCCTGCTGGGGGAGGAGACCCAATCTTATACCAACACTTATTCTGATTCTTTGGACATCCTGAAGTGTACATCCTTATCCTTCCTGGATTCGGAATTATTTCCCATATCGTAACATATTATTCAGGGAAAAAAGAACCTTTCGGATATATGGGGATAGTATGAGCTATAATGTCCATTGGTTTCTTAGGTTTCATTGTATGAGCTCATCACATGTTTACAGTAGGAATAGATGTAGATACTCGAGCTTATTTTACATCAGCTACAATAATTATTGCTATTCCCACTGGGGTCAAGGTCTTTAGCTGACTGGCTACTCTTCATGGGGGTAATATTAAATGATCTCCTGCTATACTATGAGCTCTAGGGTTTATTTTTCTATTTACGGTTGGAGGTCTTACAGGAATCGTACTTGCCAATTCTTCTCTTGATATTGTTCTTCATGATACCTACTACGTAGTAGCTCACTTTCACTATGTTCTGTCTATAGGAGCGGTTTTCGCTATTATAGGGGGCTTCATTCACTGATTTCCTCTATTCTCAGGTTATACAATAAGCACAACCTGGGCAAAAATCCATTTCCTAATCATATTCGTAGGAGTAAATATAACTTTCTTCCCACAACACTTTCTAGGATTATCAGGCATACCACGACGCTACTCAGATTACCCAGACGCCTATACAACTTGAAATACTGTATCCTCTATAGGCTCATTCATTTCACTAACCGCTGTAATTTTAATAATCTTCATAGTATGAGAAGCATTTGCGTCTAAACGAGAAGTAATAGTAGTAGAACTACCATCAACAAATCTAGAATGACTTCATGGGTGTCCTCCTCCTTATCATACTTTTGAGGAACCTACTTATGTAAATCCTAAATAAAGCTTATATGTTGCTCTAAGAAAGGAAGGATTCGAACCCCCTGAAATTGGTTTCAAGCCAATACCATAACCACTATGACTTTCTCAATAAATAAGATATTAGTAAAATTTACATAACTTTGTCAAAGTTAAATTACAGGTGAGACTCCTGTATATCTTCATGGCATATCCCTTTCAACTAGGATTCCAAGATGCAACTTCCCCTATTATAGAAGAATTATTAAGCTTTCACGATCACGCTCTAATAATTGTATTTTTAATTAGCTCTCTTGTACTATATATCATTTCACTGATATTAACAACTAAATTAACTCACACTAGTACTATAGACGCACAAGAAGTAGAAACAATCTGAACTATTTTACCAGCTATTATTTTAATTATAATTGCACTACCTTCACTACGAATCCTTTATATGATGGATGAGATTAATAACCCCTCTGTTACCATTAAAACCCTAGGTCACCAATGATACTGAAGCTATGAATATACAGATTATGAAGACCTAGTATTCGACTCTTACATAATTCCTACTTCAGAATTAAGTCCAGGCCAGCTCCGCCTACTAGAAGTTGACAATCGAGTAGTCTTGCCTGCTGAACTGACGATTCGAATATTAATCTCATCAGAAGATGTATTACACTCCTGAGCTGTCCCCTCTTTGGGACTAAAAACAGATGCTATTCCTGGTCGCCTAAATCAAACAACACTACTAGCAACTCGACCAGGCTTATACTACGGACAGTGCTCCGAAATTTGTGGATCTAACCATAGCTTCATGCCCATTGTACTTGAAATAGTCCCCCTAAAATATTTTGAAAAGTGATCATCATCAATAACATAATCTCATTAAGAAGCTAAATAGCGCTAACCTTTTAAGTTAGAGATTGAGAGTTTAAGCCTCCCCTTAATGATATGCCACAATTAGACACATCAACTTGATTTATTACAATTATTTCAATAATTATCACATTATTTATTATATTCCAATTAAAAATTTCAAAGCATTACTATTACTATAACCCTGAACCCCTGACAACTAAATCACAAAAACACTCAACCCCTTGAGAAACTAAATGAACGAAAATTTATTTGCCTCTTTCATTACCCCTACGATAATAGGTCTACCTGTTGTCATCCTAATCATTATATTTCCAAGCATATTATTTCCATCAACAACCCGACTAGTTAATAACCGCTTAGTTTCTATTCAACAATGACTTATCCGTATAACAACTAAACAAATAATAACTATTCATAATAAAAAGGGTCAAACTTGAGCACTTATACTAATTTCATTGATTATATTTATTGGTTCAACAAACCTACTGGGTCTCCTACCCCACTCTTTTACCCCTACTACTCAGCTATCAATGAACTTAGGCATAGCTATCCCTCTTTGAGCAGGCACAGTTATCTTAGGGTTTCGCTATAAAACAAAAGCCTCTCTAGCACATTTTCTGCCTCAAGGAACCCCATTACCCCTAATTCCCATACTAGTGATTATCGAAACAATTAGTTTATTTATTCAACCAATGGCGTTAGCAGTACGACTTACAGCAAATATTACTGCAGGACATTTACTCATCCATTTAATTGGAGGTGCCACCTTAGCACTAATAAATATTAGCATAACCACCGCTTTTATTACATTTGTAATTTTAGTACTACTAACAGTACTAGAATTTGCCGTCGCTCTAATTCAAGCATATGTTTTCACCCTGCTAGTCAGCCTTTATTTACATGATAATGCTTAATGACCCACCAAACACATGCATATCACATAGTTAACCCAAGTCCTTGACCATTAACTGGAGCTCTCTCAGCTCTTCTATTAACATCCGGCTTAGTAATATGATTCCACTTTAACTCCTCACTCCTACTAATACTAGGCATAACCACTAATATACTAACAATATATCAGTGATGACGAGATGTTGTACGAGAAAGTACATTTCAAGGACATCATACACCAATTGTACAAAAAGGCCTTCGTTACGGAATAATTTTATTCATTTTATCTGAAGTATTCTTCTTTTCTGGATTCTTCTGAGCTTTTTACCATTCAAGCCTAGCTCCTACGCCAGAATTAGGAGGTTATTGACCCCCAGCAGGTATTACTCCCCTAAATCCTATGGAAGTGCCACTCCTAAATACATCTGTTCTATTAGCTTCCGGAGTATCAATTACCTGGGCCCACCATAGTCTAATAGAAGGAAATCGAATGCACATAATACAAGCACTATTAATTACTATTCTCCTAGGCCTATACTTTACGTTTTTACAAGCCTCTGAGTATTATGAAACACCATTTACTATCTCCGATGGTGTCTATGGATCTACTTTCTTTATAGCTACAGGATTTCACGGACTACATGTAATTATTGGCTCAACATTCCTTATTGTATGTTTTCTACGACAACTAAACTTTCATTTTACATCCAACCACCACTTTGGATTTGAAGCCGCAGCCTGATATTGACACTTTGTAGACGTTGTATGACTATTCTTATATGTCTCTATTTATTGATGAGGATCTTGTTCTTTTAGTATTAACTAGTACAGCTGACTTCCAATTAGCTAGTCTTGGAAAACCCCAGGAAAGAATAATAAATTTTATATTAACCTTAGTTATTAACACCCTATTAGCCTCACTTCTCGTAACAATCGCATTTTGACTCCCTCAAATAAACGTATATGCCGAAAAATCAAGTCCATACGAATGTGGGTTCGACCCTATAGGCTCAGCCCGTCTTCCTTTCTCAATAAAGTTTTTTTTAGTAGCAATCACCTTCTTATTATTCGATCTTGAGATTGCATTATTACTCCCTCTTCCATGAGCTTCCCAAACTGACAAACTAACAACCATACTATTTATATCTCTATTCCTTATCTCCCTATTAATTATCAGCCTAGCATATGAATGAATGCAAAAAGGACTAGAATGATCAGAATATGATAATTAGTTTAACATAAAACAAATGATTTCGACTCATTAGATTATGACCAATTTCATAATTATCAATATGTCTCTAACCCATATAAACATCCTGCTAGCATTTGTTACATCTCTCCTAGGCCTACTTATATATCGATCTCATCTAATATCTTCACTTCTGTGCTTAGAGGGAATAATACTCTCTTTATTTGTTCTCACGACTATAACAATTCTTATTACCCATACCACCCTAGCCAGCATAATGCCCATCATCCTACTAGTATTTGCAGCTTGTGAGGCAGCACTTGGGTTATCATTATTAGTAGTTGTCTCTAATACATACGGAATCGATTATGTACAAAACCTTAATCTCCTCCAATGCTAAAAATCATTATTCCTACAGTAATACTAATCCCACTAACATGATTATCAAAAAGTAATATATTATGAATTAACTCAACAATATACAGCTTAATAATTAGCATAACATGCCTACCCCTATTAAATCAATTCTGCGACAACAGTCTAAATATTTCTATATTATTTTTCTCCGATTCATTATCAACCCCTCTACTAATATTAACTACCTGACTCTTACCACTTATAATTATTGCCAGCCAACACCATATAGCCAAAGAACCTCTAACACGAAAAAAACTATATATCACTATGATAATCTTACTTCAAATTTTCCTAATCATAACTTTCTCTGCCACTGAACTAATTATATTTTATATCCTATTTGAAGCCACACTAGTGCCAACTCTTATTATAATTACTCGCTGAGGAGGTCAAACAGAACGATTAAATGCCGGAATTTACTTTCTCTTTTATACCCTCGCCGGATCCTTGCCCCTTTTAGTTGCCCTAATTTATACCCAAACCACCCTAGGCTCATTAAACCTACTATTAACCCAGTATTGAATTGATTTACCAACCTGCATTTGAAGCGATTCACTTTTATGACTAGCGTTCATACTAGCATTTATAGTAAAAATACCCCTGTATGGCCTCCACCTATGATTACCAAAAGCCCATGTTGAAGCTCCAATTGCAGGATCAATAGTATTAGCAGCTATTCTATTGAAATTAGGAGGCTATGGAATATTACGCATTACTATGATACTTAGTCCAACTATCAACTTTATAACATACCCCTTTATAATATTATCCTTATGAGGAATAGTTATAACTAGCTCCATTTGCTTACGTCAAACAGACTTAAAATCACTAATCGCATACTCATCCGTTAGTCACATAGCACTTGTAATTATAGCTATTCTAGTTCAAAGTCCCTGAAGTTTTATAGGGGCTACCGCATTAATAATTGCTCACGGCTTGACATCTTCTCTATTATTTTGCTTGGCAAACTCCAACTACGAACGAACTCACAGCCGAACTATAATCTTAGCTCGAGGATTACAAATAATTCTTCCCTTAATAGCAGCCTGATGACTCCTAGCGAGTCTAACAAACCTAGCTCTACCCCCATCCATTAACTTAATCGGAGAGCTATTTGTAACTGTATCTATATTTTCATGATCCAACTTCTCTATCATTCTATTAGGGATCAACATTACCATTACCGCCCTATACACCCTCTACATACTGATTATAACCCAACGAGGTAAGTATACCTATCACGTTCATAACATTAAACCCTCTTTTACCCGAGAAAACACTCTAATATCACTTCATCTCACACCCTTACTATTACTAATAGTTAGCCCCAAAATTATTCTGGGGACTATATACTGTAAATATAGTTTAGTAAAAACATTAGATTGTGAATCTAAAAATAGAAACATAAAATTCTTATTTACCGAAAAAGAATGCAAGAACTGCTAACTCATGCCTCCGCACTTAAAAGTGCGGCTTTTTCAACTTTTAAAGGATAGAAGTTATCCATTGGTCTTAGGAACCAAAGAATTGGTGCAACTCCAAATAAAAGTTATAAACCTATTTTCTACCCTAATACTACTGTCACTAACCATTCTAATCTTGCCCATTATATCTGCCTCCAACAATTACTCCTACCCCCAATATGCTAAAACAATAGTCTTTTATTCTTTTATAGCTAGCCTACCCCCGACTATCATATTCATTCAATCAGGCCAAGAAATAATAATCTCAAACTGATATTGAATAACAGTCCAAACTATGAAATTATCACTCAGCTTTAAACTAGATTTCTTCTCTATAGTATTTATACCTGTAGCCCTATTCATCACCTGATCTATCATGGAATTTTCAATATGATACATACACTCAGATCCTAATATTAACCGCTTTTTTAAATATTTACTAATATTTCTAGTAACTATACTAATCCTAGTTACAGCTAACAATATTTTCCAACTTTTTATTGGCTGAGAGGGAGTTGGTATTATATCCTTCCTACTTATTGGTTGATGATATGGACGAGCAGATGCAAATACAGCTGCACTGCAAGCAATCCTATATAATCGCATTGGAGATGTTGGATTTATTTTATCTATGGCATGATTTATAGCAAATTCAAACTCATGAGAGCTTCAACAAATTTTTATATTAAACTTAAATAACACCGCCCTTCCACTAATAGGCTTGTTGTTAGCAGCTACAGGAAAATCAGCTCAATTCGGACTACATCCCTGACTGCCCTCCGCCATAGAAGGGCCCACACCAGTTTCAGCCCTATTACACTCTAGCACAATAGTAGTGGCAGGAATCTTCCTACTTATCCGATTTTATCCCCTAATAGAAAATAATAAAATAATTCAATCTCTAGCCCTATGCCTAGGGGCAATTACCACCCTCTTTACAGCCATCTGTGCTCTAACCCAAAATGACATCAAAAAAATTGTAGCTTTTTCTACCTCAAGTCAATTAGGCCTAATAATAGTAACAATCGGCATTAATCAACCGCACCTAGCATTTCTTCACATTTGCACACACGCATTTTTTAAAGCTATATTATTTCTATGCTCCGGCTCTATTATCCACAGCCTAGGTGACGAACAGGATATTCGAAAGATAGGCGGACTATTTAAATCCCTTCCCTTTACAACTACCGCCCTTATCGTTGGTAGCCTCGCATTAACAGGAATACCTTTCTTAACAGGATTCTACTCAAAAGACCTAATCATTGAAACGGCCAATACATCTTATATAAACGCCTGAGCCCTACTAATTACTCTTGTTGCCACTTCATTAACAGCGGTTTATAGCACTCGCATCATCTTCTTTGCACTACTTGGAAAACCACGATTTCCCTCTTTAATTTTAATCAATGAAAACAATCCCCTGTTAATAAATCCCATTACACGGCTATTAATTGGCAGCATTTTTGCTGGATTCTTCATTTCCAACAACATTACACCTTCAACTGTGCCCCAGATAACTATACCATTATACCTTAAACTAACTGCCCTACTCGTGACTCTAACGGGTTTTGCTATAGCCCTAGAACTTAATCATATAACCCAAAACTTAAAACACAAATACCCCTCAACTATGTTCAAATTCTCCACCATACTAGGATATTTCCCTATCACCATACACCGTCTAAACCCCTTAACAAGCTTAATCATGAGCCAAAAATCAGCCACTATGCTTTTAGACCTAATCTGGTTAGAAAATACACTACCAAAACTAATCTCCAAAATTCAACAGAACACTTCAATCCTAGTATCCAGTCAAAAAGGACTTATTAAATTATACTTCTTGTCTTTTTTAATTACAATAACCACAGCTCTAATTATCCTTAACTCCCACGTGTAATTTCTAAAATAATTACTACACCAATAAGTAAAGACCAACCAGTAACAACTACTAATCAATTACCATAACTATACAATGCAGCTACCCCTATAGATTCTTTAGTAAATACTCCAGAATCACCTGAATCATAAATAGCCCAATCCCCAATATCATTAAACTCAAAAACTACTTCCAGCTTTCCACCAACTAGTACGTATAGAACAAGTAAAAATTCTATTAACAAACCAACAACAAGCGACCCTAGTACTACCATATTAGAAACCCAGGCCTCAGGATATTGCTCTGTGGCTATAGCCGTTGTATACCCAAAAACTACTAATATACCTCCCAAATAAATCAAAAATACTATTAAGCCCAAAAACGAACCATTAAAACTTACAATAATACCACAACCAACCCCACCACTCGCAATTAACCCTACCCCACCATAAATAGGAGAAGGCTTAGAAGAAAATCCTACAAAGCCAATCACAAAAATTACACTTAAAATAGATACAATATAAACTATCATTATTCCTGCATGGATTACATCCACGACTAGTGATACGAAAAATCACCGTTGTATTTCAACTACAAGAACAAACAATGACCAACATTCGAAAATCTCACCCTCTAATAAAAATTGTTAACAACTCATTTATTGATCTTCCCGCCCCATCAAATATCTCATCTTGATGAAACTTCGGATCCCTCCTAGGAATCTGTCTAGCACTACAAATTTTAACAGGATTATTTTTAGCCATACACTACACATCAGATACCGCAACAGCCTTCAATTCTGTTACCCATATTTGCCGAGATGTAAACTATGGCTGAGTTCTGCGCTACCTTCACGCAAATGGAGCCTCTATATTTTTTATCTGCCTTTACCTCCATGTAGGGCGAGGCCTTTATTATGGATCTTATATATATACAGAAACCTGAAACATTGGAGTTATCCTCCTATTTGCTGTAATGGCAACAGCTTTCATGGGGTACGTACTCCCATGGGGCCAAATATCCTTTTGAGGGGCAACCGTAATTACTAACTTACTCTCTGCAATCCCCTATATTGGAACAGATCTCGTAGAATGAATCTGAGGTGGCTTTTCCGTTGACAAAGCCACCCTAACCCGATTCTTTGCCTTCCACTTTCTTCTTCCCTTTATTATTGCGGCCATAGTCATAGTCCACCTTCTATTTCTACACGAGACAGGATCTAATAATCCAACAGGAATTCCCTCTAACGCAGACATAATTCCCTTTCACCCCTACTACACAATCAAAGACATCCTTGGCCTACTACTAATAATTACAGCCCTACTCATACTAGTTCTATTCTCTCCTGATATATTAGGAGACCCTGACAACTATACACCAGCAAACCCACTAAGTACCCCTCCCCATATTAAACCAGAATGATACTTTTTATTTGCATACGCAATTTTACGATCAATCCCTAATAAACTAGGAGGAGTATTAGCCCTAGTGCTCTCAATTCTTATCCTAATCATTATCCCCCTACTTCACACCTCTAAACAACGCAGCATAACTTTCCGTCCTCTAAGTCAATGCCTATTCTGACTATTAGCAGCAGACCTCTTTACCTTAACATGAATCGGAGGACAGCCTGTCGAACACCCATATGTCATCATTGGGCAGTTAGCATCGATCCTTTATTTTTCTATTATCATTATTCTAATACCACTTACCAGCCTAGTAGAAAATCACTTATTAAAATGAAGAGTCTATGTAGTATATTAATTACACTGGTCTTGTAAACCAGAGAAGGGGAAAAAACAATTCCCCCAAAGACTCAAGAGAAAGGCTCATGCCCTACCATCAACACCCAAAGCTGATATTCTTATTAAACTATCTCCTGAAGCCCTACCTACCATACATTTCAATATTTTATGTATAATCGTACATTAAATTATTTAACCACATGAATATTAAACATGTACATACATTTATCATATTACCTAATATATTTTATTATAATGTCCGAAGCCCTACCTACCATACATTTCAATATTTTATGTATAATCGTACATTAAATTATTTAACCACATGAATATTAAACATGTACATACATTTATTAATATTACATAATACATTTTATGTATAATCGTACATTAAATTATTTAACCACATGAATATTAAACATGTACATACATTTATTAATATTACATAATACATTTTATGTATAATCGTACATTAAATTATTTAACCACATGAATATTAAACATGTACATACATTTATTAATATTACATAATACATTTTATGTATAATCGTACATTAAATTATTTAACCACATGAATATTAAACATGTACATACATTTATTAATATTACATAATACATATAATGCGTGATCGTACATACCCCATTAAAATTATAAAAATTCCAGTCAACATGACTATCCACAAACAATGTTAGTCTCATAATCTACCTACCTCCGTGAAACCAACAACCCGCCTAGCAGGTATCCCTCTTCTTGTCCCAGGCCCATAACATGTGGGGGTTTCTATACTGGGTCGTAAACGGCATCTGGTTCTTACTTCAGGCACATTAAACTAAACTCGCCCACTCGTTCCCCTTAAATAAGACATCTCGATGGAATCATGACTAATCAGCCCATGCCGCGGCATAACTGTGGTTTCATGCCCTTGGTATTTTTAATTTTTAGGGGATGCTTGGACTCAACATTGGCCGTCAAAGGCCCCGACCCGGTACATTAAGTCTAGCTGGACTTATAATGTACACCCTGGATCCTCATAATGAGGAACAGGACTATAAGTTAATGATCTAAGGACATATAAACATTGGTCTCACATATTTGCTAATGGTTTAAGAACATAGTATGGGTGATCTTACAGTTATTTATGAGCTTCGGGAATCTTATTAATTCAAGGTGTTAGTAAGTTAATGGTCACAGGACATACGCATACGCATACGCACCCACCCATCTATACTACATTATTTTTATTCCGCAAACCCCCCTTACCCCCCGTTAAGCATGCATTATGGGTATTAATAACACTTCTTGCCAAACCCCAAAAACAAGAATAATAGCACCATAACATAAATAAGCTTAACAGTATCTTAAAGCCAAATATTATAATCTCCACCACCCGCAAGGTCGCATCCCCTTACTTTAAAGATTCGCCTTCCTTAGACAGACATCTCCCTAGATCTGTAATTAGAACCTCAAGTAAGCCTGTCCATTACATAAGTTAATGTAGCTTAATACTAAAGCAAGGCACTGAAAATGCCTAGATGAGTTTCCCACTCCATAAACACATAGGTTTGGTCCTGGCCT